TAGAGTTTAGGAAGTCAATTTTTTATTTTATTATGAATCAAGGATTTCTTATATAGCTAGAGCGGCCTTCACAAATTGCAAATACTAATTTGGTAAGAATTAATCGAATTGAAGCTATAGCGTCATCGTTTGCCGGAATCGAAATATCTGCGAGATCAGGGTCACAATTTGTATCGATTAAACAAATCGTTGGAATTCCCAAAGTAATACATTCTCGAAGGGCCGTATATTCTTCTTGTTGATCAACGATTATTACAATATCCGGTAACCCTGTCATATATTTGATCCCACCCAGATATGTTTGCAAGTGAGATAATTGTCTCTTCAACACGGCTGCATCTCTCTTTGGGAGACGGGCGAGTCTCCCTGCCTTTTGTTCCATTCTCAAGTCCCTGAATTTATGAAGTCTCGTTTCTGTCGTGGACCAATTCGTTAACATACCCCCAAGCCACTTTTTATTAACATAATGACAGCGAGCCCTTATTGCAGCCCGTGCTACTGAATCAGCTGCTTTATTTTTTGTCCCAACAATTAAAAATTGTTTTCCTCTACTTGATGCATCAAAAACTAAATCACAAGCCTCTGATAAAAAACGAGCAGTTCGAGTAAGATTTATAATATGAATACCTTTACATTTTGCAGAGATATAAGGCGACATTCTAGGATTCCATTTCCGAGTACCGTGACCAAAATGAACTCCCGCTTCCATCATCTCTTCCAAATTGATGTTCCAATATCTTCTTGTCATTTCTCCCCACACTTTCTCTTTTTTTTTTTAATAAAGAGATGAGATATTCTGAAATAAATAATTGTTCCAACGGAACCTTCTTTTATACCGCGGATTGGCCGTTGATATACAACCCAAACCATTAATTCCTTTCTATTCATTATTTCGTTATTTTCTTACTAAATTAAATAACCATAACAAATACATAAAAGATAAAAAAGATGAATCTTTTCTATTAAACCCGATAAATCATTGTTGTTTTGATCTATCACAGAAATTCTTTGAAAGACAAGAATCAAATAATTCTCTGTGGTAAAACAAAATATCTCCCTCGAATAGATTCTTTTTTTTTGTTTTCAAGGGAATGCCCTTATGTTGACTTGACTGGTGTACAAATCCTTTGAATCCGGTACCAACGGGTATCATCCCCCCCAGAACAACGTTTTCTTTTAGTCCTTTCAACCAATCGATACGGCCCCGGAGAGCAGCTTTTGATAAAACTCGAGCAGTTTCTTGAAAACTCGCTTCGGATATAAAACTTTGAGTATTCAGAGATGCTCTCGTTATTCCCAATAAAGTAGCTCGGTAACATATTGCTTCTTCCAAAGCGCGCCCCGTTCGTTCCGCCCGAAACAAGCCAATTAGTTCTCCGGGCAAAAAAACATTAGACATTCCATCTTCTGAAACCAAGACTTTTGATGTTATTTGACGTACAATAATTTCTATATGCCTATTATGGATCTGCACCCCCTGGGATCGATAAACCTTTTGGATCTTGTTAACTAAAGAGATACGACTTTGCGCTATAGTTAGCTCAGCCCCAATCAAGAATCCCCAAGGAATTCCAAGAATTCCTGTTATACGTTCGTTCCAACCATCAATCCTCTTTTCTAGATTTATCGATATTGAATTAATCGAACGAACTTCTAAAACTTGTTCCACTTTTGGAAGACCTTGCGTTATGTCACCAGACCTCGATTTTTCATATATAAATGTAACTAATGTATCCCCCTCATAAATGATTTCCCCATAATGGCCATGAACTGTTGCTCCTGGAGTAGCCAAATAGGGCTTAGCCGATCTTATTACTACGGAGTCAAATTGAACAATTAGAACTTGACCCGATTTAAAGTGCGGTCCGTTTTTGGTTATACATACATTTTCACAAACAAATTGTCCAAGATAAATTTTGGCGGATGTCTCTTCACAAAAATGATAATGAAGAAAATACCAATTCAATTTGAATGGATTCAAAATGATGTTACTGCATGTATCGGGATTATAAATTCGTCCATTTTCATCCATTAAATAATATTTAAATCTAAGTAGTTGAAAGGTTTGTTTTAAATTGTCAAGTTGCAAATAATTAGTTACCAAGATCTGATTATGAGTTATTAAATGGTAAAATGAAAAAAAATTCGCAATTTGAAGGGCTGTTCCTAAAGGACCAAAGGAATTCCTAATTGGAATTAGGGGATCTTTTTGAATTGATTCTTTGCGATATTTTTCACCCTTGGATATAAATGGGCCTATTCGAAAACAATTGGATGATGACAAAATTATAAAAAATTGATATTCTTTGTTTATACCCAACAACGTACGAGCAGTTCCTTGATTTTTGTTAAACGATTGTTGAGGTTTTGTCTTTGAATAAATGGAATCAAATGGATTCATATTGGTATGATCTGATCCCTCATCTTTTTCTAATGATGGATCATTTCTTTTCCCGATATATGAAATAGCGGATTTCACTAAATCGATCCTTAGGAAATC